TTGCGCATAGGTTATTCTGTTGGACATACTTTGCTTACTTCTACTGTATACTTGCATGCTGGTATATGGCTTTCCTGGTAGACTGCATACTGGAAAAAAACAGTATACTAAAAGACTAGCATGCGAGGCTTATAGTATTCAAATTAGATAATTATCTAATTTGAATTATATAATTAAGGCATGCATGCTTCGCTTACTGTATAGCTTGCTAGCTTAGTAAGCATACTGGCATGGCTAGTCCATTTGTGGCTAGGCTTGTAGAAGCGAGCGAGTCGCTTCGGCTAGCAATAATATTGCTACGAGAGGCTTGCTCTTTCTTGCTAGGTAGAAGCGAGCGAGTCGCTTAAGGCTAGCTAGCTGATAGTAAGCGTAAGCTCACCTGGGCTGGGAAGAAAGCTCTTCTGGCGACTAGCTTCTAGTCTGAATTCTTCTGTTTTTTTGTTATAGAGAGCTTACCGCCCACCCGTTTTTTGCCAAACCAACCCTGTTCGCCTTTTGAATCAAAGTAGGTCGCGAGCTTGTTGTATTAGTAGTGTAGTCAGTCATTAAGCTTCTTCTGTTATAGAGAGCTTACAGTTGTTAGTCTTAGTATGGCATTCTGGGGGGAAGCAAAGCTTCTACGACAAGTCGCTTCTAGAATGCCGACTACTAGGGGGGCCGACCACTACATAGAGCGCCTATCGGATCGGCAGGCAATTCCCTTTATAGAATTGAAGTGATCAGCTAGCTCCTCACATGAGTAAAACAACCTAACCTCAATCCCCAGTCATACCAGGTGGCATGATGTTCTTTATAGACGCTCAGCCCATGATCGTAGAAGTCACCATCAATCAAAAGTTCTGATGTGGCCCCCATGCAACCGAAACAGGCAGACCAGACTACGCGAGCTTTAACTTAACACGTGATTGTACGCTCGCCTTTTAACGTAACAGCCACCTGAACAGGAAGAAGTCAGAGAGAGTATGTATAGAATAGTCAAGAAAGCAATGTCAATAGGAAGAATAGAACGCAATAGGTGTATGATCAGGTGTATTGGTTGGCTTTACTTTTGTAGCTGGAGCTGGAGCTGGCAAAGGCAAGTCAGCTAGGAACCAACCGGACCAGGCAAGCCACCGAACGTCCTTCTGTCCTTTTCCCCCTTGACCAGCAACAGAAAGAGGAATTCCATAAGGACAACCGGAACTGGAATATTATGAACCACAGAGCTTTGTCTTGGTTTGTATGCTCGCCATGGGGTTGTTTTACTCTGCTCTTAAGGGGGATTGGTCGCTCTTAATGGGTTGGACTACGCGAGCCTTATGAAACTATGCGAGCCAAGGACTATAGCAAACGGACTAAGAAAGCAAAGCTGGTAAGTAAGCGGGAACAGTCACTCTCCTCCGTCCCGGCATTTGATTATGTTCACCCCAGTGCCCTACGTCCCTAAGCAACTCCTCTCTCTTCTCCTTTCTTTCGTCTCTGTCCCTTCCCTTTTCGACGCCCTAAGCTCTCGAAGGTTCAAGGGTTTGTTAATTGAGCAGACGAGAGCGAAGGGTCTGAAAGAGAAGCGAACAAGAGATCCAGTTTACGGTTCCTTCCTATACCTGCTCCAGCGCCTACAACAGCTGCTTCCTTTTTAGCTCGTGGACTCCGCATCCTAACGGAAGCCCTGCGTTCCACTATGACTCGGTTAGAAACAGGTTAGATATACTTGTCATCAGTTAGAAGAACTCGGAGTCTAAGATGGTAACAAGAGAGAACTAAGTGCAATACATACAACCTACTAGTGACCGGGGGGCATTAGTCACTATAGCTGACCTGGGAAGACGAGGGAATCGAAGATTGGGAACGAGGCAAGGGGAAGAGGAAATGAAGCCGGTGAAGCTACCTGATCGTATCCAAACCACTGTACCTGAACGGCTCATCTCCGGTTAGGGAGGAACATGCCGAGCAGGCCTTAAGAACCTATTGAACACCGAGACCCCTAACTTCTGACTTTGGACTTTTTCATATATACGACAGATCCTGAAGCTGAATGCATGCCTCGGGTGGACTAAAGAAAGAGTTTCCTATGGCTCTGTAACCAGTCATGGAACGGGTTCCACTCCATATGTGGCTGGATCCCTAAGGCTGCTGTCTCTACTTACGACGGAAAAGACTTTGTATTCAGTCCAGGTTCAACAAATTGCTCTGGGGTGTCGGGCGAGGTGCTGACTCTCCCTCCGCTGATAGGTATCGATCTCGATCTACTGAATGCGCACCTGGATAATATGCTACTACGTAATCAACCGGATTTGGATCGTATCTGGGCTGGATAATGACTCTCGAACAAAGAGGGATGCAGCTGGCGAACTGTGACTAGAGGATCTGCTCCTTTTCACTCGGTCAAATGCGCCGCCCTCCGCTTGCTTCGATGCTTCTGGCTTCCAGGGAGAGATGTTTTTCGAACGAAGTGCTTGTGCTTTCACTCGATCAACAGGTTCCGAATCATTTTCCAGGTGCTCGAACAGGATCAACTGAATCAAGATCAATTGCCGCGTGCTCTATTTCTCCCCCCGCCCTTGTTCTTGATGCTCCCGCTTTCCCCACAGCTCTTGCCCCTGCTAATGAAATCCAATCTGCAGGCACCTGCCTATGTATCTGCCGCTTTCACTCGACCATATTCATTCCCAGCTTTTTAAGGAGTTTCTAAAAGAAAGGTATTCGGGTTGAGAATGCCTCATTGAAAGGGAGATCTCTGGGAGTCGGAAGCAGGAATCAACTCATCTTGAAGACGGAGGGAGGATTGGAATTAGATGCTAGAACACCCGATTAAAGAGCGATCAGGAGGGAGGAAGAATCTTGACTTGCTTGTGATTAATGCTTCCCGGATCTTATGCCTGAAATTCCGGATTTCTTGCTTGCTCCGGAACGTTCCAGGTATTGAGTATTTAGGGAGGTCTGCTCGGAGGTATTCAATGTTGTCTGATCGGCTGATGAAGGCAGCTCGAAATTCAAGTTCTCTTCCGATCCCCGCCCACTGAAATGCTACCTCCAATATCTGGTGCCGATGAGAAGATTAGTGGGGGGTTCTTATGAGATTAGGTATGTTTCCCCAGGTATTCAAGGCTCAAGTCGAAGAATAGCGGGAAATCAATCAACACCCTTAGCCTCTTCATTTCACTTTTTCCTCTTCTGGGCAGTGGGACACCTACCAAACAAGGATGGGAGGGATTAATGAGTTGCATACCCGAAAGAGAAAGAAGGTCTCAGTTACAACATAGGAGATTTGGCTAGAGGGGGAAGACTCCTATGATTGCCTGGACCCAGAGGTCTCAGTTCCAACCACTCTTTTCCATCTTGATCGAGCAATGAACCCGCCCGCGGGCTTTAGCACTCGACTGCACCGGGCAAATGAAATGGTTATCAACCCATATACCTCGACAAGGGCGACCCATTTTCAAATAGGCTTCTTCAGATGGTAGCTCATTTCGACCGGAGGAGTTGACTTATCGACAAGAAACTGGAGTGATACCAGCCCCATAAATGCTCCCCATAAATGCTCCAGCATAAATGCAATGCTCAGTACATATCGGTTATTTCCCAAGATTGCCTTCACCGGTTGAACTAGACGCAGGAATTATAAGTCTCTAACTCCGATCATATTTGATCCGGGTGAAGGGAATTTCTTATTTGTGATGGATGAGCCGCCCCTCGAGGCAAGGCAGATAACCTTCGTTCTGGTGCTGCTTGCCCAGGAGGTATTCAATTCATAGAGCATGATTGGGAGTGTCCATCTGATATTTCAATATATCTGCAAAGGAGGGCAAATTACCAGGAAATTCTGTCTGTCCAACGAAAGGAGGGGATCTCTCCAAAAAAGGTATTGCATATGATCGAATAGGTGGACACCTATCTCCTTCTCCAACTACGAGAGGTGCTGCGGCCAGCTGTATTTCTCGAATATCCGCTTGAAGGGATAACTCCTAGCCACAGGCTATAGCTGATGAGTTGCAGCACACGAATGAAGGTGGGACTGGAATGGATTGATAGAGTGATCTGGAGCATTATAAGATTAAGATCCCCGGTTCCACCACCCGTATTAGACTCGACGTCGATCAGCAGCTTCGATGGCAGCTCATTTCTCAAGACCCCTCAGCCTCACAAGATCACAACTCCCACCTTCCAGCTTTAAGATGAGAGAAGTCGACTGGAAGTTACTGCTCTTCGGTGGGCTATCGATCGGATAGGAGGAATTTACTTGATGGTCTCAAGACAGATAATGCCATACCCTGGGTTCGATTCCCGCATTCGACCACAGGTGCGAGATTCTCAGCTGCTTCGATCGATGAGGGTGCTTTCTCTCCCTCCCCCGAGGTTGAGGTACAATAATGGACTCCACTCCATGGGGATTACAACAACCCATATGTCTTCTATAATCGATATGCCTCAAACAAGGAATGCCAGCGGATGAAGGGAGGATGATTTCGGTGGCAGCAGACCTTAACGTCCGACGATCGAAGGAAATATAGGAGGGAAATCTGGGATGATAGGGGGGGGGAATGAATAGAACTGATATGCCCAGATATAGAACTTCTATGCCCGTAGGGAGGTATGGCTTTTTAAGACTCTGGGATTCAACCTATTGATTGGACGGGGGGAATTGATAGCAGAAGATAGGGATTATCCGCCTCATAAACCAAATTCAGGCTGGTGCAAGGCCAATCATCGGGAGCATTAACAACCGGTGCACGGACGTCAAAAGAGGAATGTCTCGACTGGTACCCCGCCCGAGGTATAACGGATAAATCTGGGGTGATGAAGGATCAAACAAGGGCCGAAGAAGCAAGAAAACGCATTACGGGAATCCCAGGAAAACGCCTTACGGGAATCCCAGGAAATTGATCGAGTTGCGTTAGCACACTTGATTTTTCAACAAACAACTATTAGTTACTAACTAATAGTTTTAACGCCTTACGGGAATCAAGGGCTTATATAGTATATCACTCTACAAACAAGCGCAAGCGCAGCAAGAAAACGGATGCGCGTTGCTAACGCCTTACGGCTGGCTTTCGCGCTAGCGCGCTCGTCCGTTGCTTGTTTGCTTGTTCCGTTGCTTGTTGGTCAGCTATAGGTCCATTATCTAACCAGGGGAATGACCAAAATCCAATAGAAGTACCATCACCAACTTGATACCTTATCACCGTGCAGGCAACTTACCTCTGATAGAGTATGCAACACCAAGACCACGAGCAGTCAGCCGATATATCCACATCCCAAATAGTGCCTCTTTTTAGATACTGACTCGTGACCCAATCAGCCCACAGGGAGTCTTTGCTGTTCACGAATCGCCAGAACAGCTTCAGTTGCCCAACTCTGTTCCAATCTTCCACACACCTAACGCCCAAGCCACCTTCTTCCTTCGGACGACAGATCTTTGCCCAGCTGATAGTATGGGATTTCCTCGTTTCCTCGGCCCCTCACGCCCTCAGAAGTGTTATGGACGAAATAACGCCCTGGGTTTTGTATATCTCTCCACAGCCCGGCACCCGCAAGCAACTGCCCAATCTCGTCCGGCTCCCTCGGTCGGTAATAAATCTTTCTAGAAGCATCGAGGTCGATCGAGGGGCAAGCTAAGCAACCGAACCTGGCTCCATCAAATCTATTCCCTGGGCTATCCCAACTAACTAATGGATCCAGATCCGAGCCGTCAAGTAGAAGCTAACCTCCATCCATTTCTCCGGATCCCTCTTATCCCAGTGAGCTAACAGCAACCAATGAACCAACAAGCAACGGCGGCATTACGACAATAAAGGGCGAAAGCCCTTGATTCCCGTAAGGCGTTAAAACTATTAGTTACTAATAGTTGTTTGTTGAAAAAGTGTGCTAACGCAACTAGATCAATTTGAATTTCTTTTTTACCGCTTTTTTGATAAGCCCTTGATTCCCGTAAGGTTCCCGTAATGCGTTTTCTTGCTGGGATCCAATGCTTCAAAGCAATCTCACTCCTCTATTCATTCGGCAGGGATAGGGGAAAAAAATGCCTCTATTTCCGCTCCCGGGGCCTTCGGAGCCCACTTGTTAGTCAATGATCTAGATTTGGCCAATTGATCTAATGCCTCCGATGCCATGGCTTAGAAGCAATTCCTTTCTTCCGATTCCGATCCAATGCCTGAACCTCCGGAGCAACTAGTCATTATGCATCTACGGAAAGCCCATCAAAGCGATTCTCCTTCGGAACCTGCTAAGCCCAAAAGGGAAGGAAGAACCTCACTCTGGTCTCTCTACTCCATATCCAAGTCCATCATTCGAATCCACATCTCCAATGGCAGCTACAAAGGCAAGTGCTCCAATTCTCTCATCCGATCGAAGGCAGGACGAAGCACTCGACTGCCCTTTCTCCTCTAGCTATGAACCAATGCCATCCACTTCTCCTCCACCAGCTAATGCCGAACCAAGCCGACTAAAAGAAAGGAGAGGGGCCGGGAGTACAAAGAGGCATCTAGAGGCGGGCGGATGCAGATCGAAGGCATCTGACCTTTCTTCCGATCGAGTGGAAGCTGCAAAGCAATGCCGGCTGCGTTTAAGATCAAAGCTTGGGGAGGTGGGTGGCCCTCTCATCCGATCCACTGGAAGCGAATACCGAGATTGATTTGTCCCCATCTCTATCAAGTGATTTACCAGGCTCGGAACCTCCTATCAAACCTCCAGATCCCTATTCCGAGGAATCCATCTCTTTCTAGTGCGTGCCTCTACCGCCCAACTGCGAGCTAATCAGCAGCCTCCATCGAATTGAACCTCCAATTCCAGATCCAGATATTGAATCCAGAGAACCAATTGCTTGCTTCATTTGTAGCACCCATTGCCAGCAACCAGAGAAGCGGTACCACCAGGCCTTCTATTTCCCATAGACCGAAGCCCTCACCCGGAACAGGAACTAGGACCTTCGAAGGGGAACTACTGACCCACCTCCATCCCCTCCCTAACGCCGCGAATAACCAGGATTTCTCTTATTGCCATCCACAGAGCCCGGACTAGGAACATCTATGGCACCGGAACCGGATGCAGCGGCATCTGAACCAGGAACCAGTGATTCAGAAGCTAGCCTTTCACCCAACAAGCAACGGCGGCATTACGTAAAGGGCGAAAGCCGTCTTTCTTGGCTATTTAATATTAGTTATTAGTTAGCTATTTAGTTATTAGAGTAGTAGTTGTTGTAGTTTCAAAAGTGTGCTAACGCAACTAGATCAATTTCCTGGGATTCCCGTAATGCGTTTTCTTGCTGGAACTCCACCTATCAAAGTCGCTTGCGCATAAACAAAGGTAAAAGTAAGCAAACGGAGGTGACAGAACGGAACTAGACTAAATGGTGGCAAAGAGTGAAATCCTGGTACTGCATCCCTCCCTTTCCCTACTCCCGATGGGGACTAAAATGCTTGTTTGGTTGGCCATCCTTCGGATCCAAGAGAATAAGAATGCTTTGGAAGACCAGGAGACGTGGAATGAAAAATCCTTGCTCTGGGAGCGGAGGTCCGGATCTAAAATATGTCTTTATGATCGATGGCAAGAGATGCGTAGCTTGAGGGCTTAGATGCCGCTTCGTACCTGGGGTGGCAAACGAGAACAATAATTTGATCACGCGATCGGCCTGGGAAGAGAAGAAAGGTGGTTGAGTTCTGGTCTCGTAGAGGCTTTTCATTCAGAAGAGGGACCCGGGGTGGGTAGAGTTGGGAGGTTATTTGCCGCTTGGCTCGGGTGAAAGGACTGCAGAAGAGGTTGGAAGGGATTAGGAATGCCAAGGACTGGGTCCGGTGCCCTGGAAACAATTGATTTAGATTTTGCCCTTTCACCCCACCCAGGCCGGTGGGCTTTGAATACTTGTTTGAACTTCCCCTCTTTCCCCACTGATGGATCGAATACAAAAGATTGGGGTCGACCGATGGAAACAAAGAAAGAAATAGGTGCGGTCCGATAGAATGCTTTAAACCTTCCCTTGCATCCCTGGGAGCTGGGGGGCGGAAGAAACAAATAGAAATGGAGCCAGAAGAAGGACTTGGAACATTCGATCGATTGCTTGCCGGAGCCCCCTAAGCTACATCATTCCCTGTTCCCGGCCCCTCGACTGCTGCTAATGGGATTTCATCGCCAGTGGGGGAAAGATATGGAGATGAGTGCCTCTGGTGGATATCATTGATTGAGGCTTCGTTCGAGGGCCAGAGATGGGCCTAAAGGTGGGTTCTTGCCTTTAGATGCTGCTTGTGAGCTCACTCCCGACCTTCGATCCGGATGAATGAGATGTCCTGGTCCTGCAAATGTTGATGGAAGTTCCGCTTCTAAGTGAAGTCCGGATAAAGTTTAGTTGTTAATATGTTTTTGTTTCGTATGAACAACAAAAAAGTTCCGAGGGCTGGCTTATTTTCGTTTGTCATTCCACCCCATGTCGCCCTCCACTCACATGACTTCGGTCTGTCAACAAACCTCTCCGGCCCTCTCCCGGGGCCTTGGATCATTAGTAGGGCTTGGGATTGAGGTATCGATTGATTTGGTCGGGTGACCGGATGAGGGGGGGAGTAGGCCGGGTGATCCACTGACCCCCTTCTCTCCCGCTTCCCATCCACTTATCCCCTGGCCTTTGGAGGGGTGGAACAAGTCGAATAGGCTTCGGTTTCCCCGCCTCCGCAGAGAAAGGGTAAGGGGTTGTCCCCTCTTGTCTCCTTTCCTTTCAGTCGAGTAGATTGATTGAATCTGATGGCAATAAAGGCTAGGAGTTGGATCCAGCCCTCTCCGGCCAAGAGTTCACATTCGTGTGGCACTAGTACTAGACTAATGGATTCTGCCATTATGAAACTCCACAATGGAGGGGGGACCCTTTCTTCTTTATCGGATGGGACAGCGATGCCGTTCAAACAATGATAGTTCTCTAACCCCCCCCGAAAAAGCTAAACAGCGATTTTCCCTTCGCCTTTCGGGGAGGAGGTACCTTAATGTCTATTTCCCGATAGTGAGAATAGACCACTCGAACGAGAGCTTTGCCCTTTCTTTAGCCCGCCCTCTCCTCATCAGTTGAGTGCTTTCACGACTTGACCTCTCCAACACAGTCGAGTCCGGCCTAGCAGTCGAGTAATAAGCTCGATCTGGATCCGAAATGGACTATGGGTCTCGATCTATTGGTCTATGCGGGATTCGCCCCCCTCTCCAGTTTCAGTTCTGGTTCGAGCAGATCCTTTTCCGCCTTTGAATTAGCAACTACTACTACTGATGAATGAACCTTCGCTGCACTCGGCCGGCAGAGATGGCAGGGAAGGGCCTTTCTTTGCCGTGATCCCCACGTTCAGCTGTTAATCCGTACCTATCCACCCGATGTCATAGAGCGAGACTCTGTTCGATTCCCCTTTGATCCGATGCCTACTACCTATCATAAAGGCAGCCAGCAGTCCATGGCTGGCTGACATATCACGGTTTCACCATCTGAGGGGGAAAGAAAGGAGTCGATCACCTAGCCGATCCAGAATAGCCCGATCTTTATTTCAACCGATCCGCCGGGTCATAACCAATATCTAAATATACGATACTAACTCTTTGGTTGGATCGGACAGGGACTTCTATAAAGATCTTTCCACTCATTCAGCATACTATAAGTCGAAGTCACGGCATGGGGGGCTCGGAATAAGAACGAGAATCGGTGTCGTGGTGGTGCTACGAGATGGCGATTTATCGTATAGAAGAATAGATCCGCGGACCTATTGATTGACCATAGATGCGAACCGAACCGATCGACCGCTATCTAAGAAAAGAAAAGTAGTTCTTCTATCGTTCAAGGGCAAGGGGAGAACATGTAGCGGCTTGCCTAGATCTCGTATTCCCACGTAGTCCGTCGGTCAAACCAACGATTCTCTTCTCAAAGTAATGGAGAGAGTCTTTTTCTTTCTTTTTCCGGTATGTAGCTCCGCGAGCTAGGAGCGCATCATCGGGGCAGGGCGAAAACGAACATAGGATCATCATCATGGCCCTTTTCTTGTTTCTTTTGTTTGTGTCCGTGTGT